TATATATGTTATTGTAGCTTACCATCAAAGCATGGCACTGAAGTTGCCAAGATGGGTGACTAACACACCCCAAAAACACAAAGATTTGGTCCTAACCTTACTGTTACTTTTTGCTAAACTTACACATGCAAGTATCAGCACACCAGTGAAAACACCCTAACAGTCCTACCAGACAAAAGGAGTTGATATCAGGCACACCATGACAGCCCAAGACATCTAGCTTTCCGCCACACCCCCAAGGGCACTACAGCAGTGACAAAAATTAAGCAAATAAGCGCAAGCTTGACTTAGTTACAGCAAAGAGGGTTGGTCAATCTTGTGCCAGCCACCGCGGCTATACAAGAAACCCAAACCAACAGAAAATCGGCGTAAAATGTGACTAAAAGAACTATCTAAAAAATTAAGGAAAACCTTGTACCCAGCTGTCATACGCAAAACTACATGATTGTCCCAATATGAAAATAACCTTAATACAATAGAACTATTCGAATTCACGATCGCTAAGACACAAACTGGGATTAGATACCCCACTATGCTTAGCCATAAATCCAGATATTTAATACACAAAAATATCCGCCAGAGAACTACGAGCAAAACGCTTAAAACTCTAAGGACTTGGCGGTGCCTCAAACCCCCCTAGAGGAGCCTGTTCTATAATCGATAATCCACGATCCACCTAACCATCTCTTGCCAATACCGCCTATATACCACCGTCACTAGCCTACCCTATGAAGGATATAAAAGTAAGCAAAATAGCCAACATACAGCTAATAAGTCAGGTCAAGGTGTAGCTAACCGAGATGGAAGAAATGGGCTACATTTTCTAAATTTAGAAATTATCTCACGGAAAGAACCATGAAAAAAGTTCTACAAGCAGGATTTAGCAGTAAACAGGGATCAGAACGCCCAATTTAAGCCGGTCCTAAGGCACGCACACACCGCCCGTCACCCTCCTCAAATCAACACCCACCAATAAATAAAGCCACAACAAACAAACAGATGAGGCAAGTCGTAACAAGGTAAGTATACCGGAAGGTGTACTTGGAACATTCAAAATATAGCTTAAATCAAAGCATTCAGCTTACACCTGAAAGAATGTCCTCTAAAACAAGACTATTTTGAGCAACAACCTAGCCCAACCAACAAACAAGTACAACAAAACACAAAATCATCCCACCAAAAACAACCAAAACATTTTCACCATCTTAGTATAGGAGATAGAAAAGATAGTTGGAGCAATAGAGACAGTACCGCAAGGGAAAGATGAAAAACAATGAAACACTCACCAAGCCCTAAAAAGCAAAGATTAACCCTTGTACCTTTTGCACCATGATTTAGCAAGTACATCCAAGCAAAGAGACCTAAAGTCTGAATCCCCGAAACTAAGTGAGCTACTTAAAGGCAACCCTCATCAGGCTAAATCCGTCTCTGTGGCAAAAGAGTGGAAAGACCTATAAGTAGAAGTGAAAAGCCTAACGAACTTAGTGATAGCTGGTTGCTCAACAAAAGAATATAAGTTCAACCTTAAACCTTCTACAAAACACCTAAAAGTTAAAAGAAAAGCTTAAGATCTATTCAACCGGGGTACAGCCCGGTTGAAAAAGGACACAACCTAAAATGGAGGACAAAACACTAAAACACACCACCGTAGGCCTTAAAGCAGCCACCACCAGAGAAAGCGTCAAAGCTCCACCACCACAAAATAAAACAACAAACTTTTCTCCCCAAACAACATTGAGCCATTCTACCTAAATAGAAGAACTAATGCTAAAATGAGTAACAAGAAGAACAAACTTCTCTCAGCGCTAGCTTAAATCATAACAGATAGACTACTGATTATTAACAACATCATTATAAAACCAATAACACTTAAAACACCCTATAAAACAAACTGTTAACCCGACACAGGAGCGCATATAAGAAAGATTAAAATTTGTAAAAGGAACTAGGCAAACCAAACGAGCCCGACTGTTTACCAAAAACATAGCCCCCAGCAGGTATAAGTATTGGGGGTAATGCCTGCCCAGTGACACTGTTAAACGGCCGCGGTATCCTAACCGTGCAAAGGTAGCGTAATCACTTGTCTTTTAAATAAAGACTAGAATGAACGGCCAAACGAGGCTCTAACTGTCTCTTACAAATAATCAGTGAAATTGATCTTCCCGTGCAAAAGCAGGAATAACCACATAAGACGAGAAGACCCTGTGGAACTTCAAATATAAAATCAACTATAATTAACACCCACCCAACAGGCCTATTGCCTAATAGTATTTGATTCTTATTTTCGGTTGGGGCGACCTCGGAGAAAAACAAAACCTCCGAAAAATAAAAAACTTTTTAAACCTAGAGCAACAACTCAAAGTGCTCTCGGCAAAACGATCCAATATAATTGATCAACGAACCAAGCTACCCCAGGGATAACAGCGCAATCCCATTCTAGAGTCCCTATCGACGATGGGGTTTACGACCTCGATGTTGGATCAGGACATCCTGATGGTGTAGCCGCTATCAAGGGTTCGTTTGTTCAACGATTAACAGTCCTACGTGATCTGAGTTCAGACCGGAGCAATCCAGGTCGGTTTCTATCTATAACTTTGAGCCTTTTCCAGTACGAAAGGACCGAAAAGACAAGGCCAATATCAAAAACAAGCCTTACCTTACATTAGTGAGAACAACTTAACTAATAATAAGACAGAAGCCTCAGGCCCAAAAAAAGGGCCAAATTGGGGTGGCAGAGCCAGGTACAAATGCAAAAGGCCTAAACCCTTTACCCAGGGGTTCAATTCCCCTTCCCAATTAATGATAGCACTGCTATCCCCGCTAGCATATATAATCCCAATCCCAATTGCCGTAGCCTTCTTCACTCTGGCTGAACGAAAAATACTAGGCTACATACAACTCCGAAAAGGCCCGAATATCGCAGGACCATACGGACTATTACAACCAGTAGCAGACGGACTAAAACTATTCATCAAAGAACCAATCTACCCACTAAGCTCATCAATCACATTATTCACCATATCCCCAGTCATAGCCATACTACTAGCACTATCAATTTGACTTCCCCTTCCAATTCCATTCCCACTAGCCGACCTTAACCTAGGTATCTTATTCATTATATCCATCTCCAGCTTGATGGTCTACTCAATCCTATGGTCAGGATGAGCTTCAAACTCAAAATACGCCCTAATAGGAGCCCTACGGGCAGTAGCCCAAACCATCTCATACGAGGTAACTCTAGGAATCATCCTACTCTCCATAACCCTCTTCACAGGAGGCTTTAGCATTCAAACATTCATAGCGGCACAAGAACCAATATACCTAACACTCTCCTCCTGACCATTCATAATAATATGATACGTCTCTACATTAGCCGAAACCAACCGAGCACCATTCGACTTAGCCGAAGGCGAATCCGAGCTTGTATCAGGGTTCAACGTAGAATACGCCGCCGGATCATTCACCTTATTCTTCATGGCAGAATACTCAAATGTCCTCATAATAAACACCCTAACTGCCATCCTATTCTTAAACCCCGCCCGTACCAACAACAACCCAGAAGCATTCTCCGCATCCCTAGCCTCAAAAACAGTAGTACTATCAACAGGATTCCTATGAATCCGAGCCTCCTATCCTCGATTTCGATACGACCAATTAATACACCTACTATGAAAAAACTTCCTCCCAGTCACCCTAGCCCTCTGCCTTTGACACATCTCAATACCAATCGCCCTATCAGGATTACCCCCGATACCACCCTAGGATACGTACCTGAATAAAGGGTCACCTTGATAGGGTGGACAATAGAGGTTTAAATCCCCTCGTCTCCTTAGAAAAATAGGAATTGAACCTATACCAGGGAGATCAAGACTCCCTATACTCCCACTATACTATATTCTAGTAAAGTCAGCTAATCAAGCTCTTGGGCCCATACCCCAAAAATGTTGGTTAAAATCCTTCCTATACTAATGAACCCATATGCAAGCACAATCATCACCGTAAGCCTAATTATAGGCCCACTACTAACAATCTCCAGTAACCACTGAATCCTAGCATGAACCGGCCTAGAAATTAGCACCCTATCCATCATCCCACTAATCGCCAAGCAACACCACCCACGAGCAATCGAAGCTGCCATCAAATACTTTCTAACACAAGCAACCGCCTCAATACTAATCCTACTTTCTAGTATTACCAACGCATGAACACTTGGCCAATGAAGCATCACACAGATATCTAACAACATCTCATGTACAATCCTAACTACAGCCCTAGCTATCAAACTAGGACTAGCCCCATTCCACTTCTGACTGCCAGAAGTACTCCAAGGAGCCACTACAACAACAGCCCTAATCTTGACCACCTGACAAAAACTAGCACCCATATCCTTACTAATAATAACTGCCCAATCCATAAACACATCACTAATACTAACACTAGGCCTCATATCTGCCGCTATTGGAGGATGAGGTGGACTCAACCAAACCCAATTACGAAAAATCATAGCATTCTCCTCCATCGCCCACCTAGGATGAATAGTCACAATCCTCACCTTATCCCCAAAACTCACTCTACTTACATTTTACACATATATCACCATAACCTCTACAATATTCCTAATAATCAAACTCTTAGAAACAAACAAAATCTCCACAATAATAACATCATGAACAAAACTTCCAATATTAAACGCTATAATAATACTAACCCTTATATCACTAGCAGGACTACCACCACTAACAGGATTCATACCCAAATGATTAATCATACAAGAATTAACTAAACAACACATACCCATTATCGCCACTACAATAGCCCTACTCTCACTACTCAACCTATTCTTCTACTTACGAATCTCATACTACTCAACCATCACACTACCACCAAACTCTACCAACTACCCACAACAATGACGACACAAAACCAACCAAAAACGCTACCTCGCCCCAATAACCGCCTTAGCCACCTCCATGCTCCCTATCACACCCACCCTACTAACTATCACCTAGAAACTTAGGATCAAACCTAAACCGGGGGCCTTCAAAGTCCCAGACAAGAGACAAAATCCTCTTAGTTTCTGATAAGACCTATAAGACTCTACCTTATATCTCATGAATGCAACTCAAACACTTTAATTAAGCTAAGGCCTCACTAGGCAAATGGGCCTCGATCCCATAACAAATTTAGTTAACAGCTAAACACCCAATCCAGCGGGCTTCTACCTACTTTTCCCGCTCTACAAAAGCGGGAAAACCCAGACACCAATAAAGATGTATCTTCAAATTTGCAATTTGACATGAACTTCACCACTGGATCTGATAAGAAAGGGAATTAAACCCCTGTAAAAAGGTCTACAGCCTAACACTTGGACATTCAGCCATCTTACCTGTGTTTTTAACTCGCTGATTCTTTTCTACCAACCACAAAGACATTGGCACCCTATACCTAATTTTCGGGGCCTGAGCAGGGATAGTAGGCACAGCACTAAGCCTATTAATTCGCGCAGAACTAAGCCAACCTGGAACCCTCCTAGGAGATGATCAGATTTACAATGTTATCGTTACAGCCCATGCCTTTGTCATAATCTTTTTCATGGTCATACCAATCATAATCGGCGGCTTCGGAAACTGACTCGTACCATTAATAATTGGAGCACCAGATATAGCATTCCCACGAATAAACAACATAAGTTTCTGACTTCTACCACCATCACTACTCCTACTGCTAGCCTCATCAGGAATTGAAGCAGGTGCAGGCACAGGTTGAACTGTATATCCACCACTAGCTGGAAACTTAGCCCATGCCGGGGCCTCTGTAGACTTAACTATCTTTTCTTTACACTTGGCAGGTGTATCATCAATTCTTGGGGCTATCAACTTCATTACTACAGCAATTAACATGAAATCCCCAGCTATATCACAGTACCAAACACCACTATTCGTATGATCAGTACTTATCACAGCTGTTCTACTATTACTCTCACTACCAGTACTAGCCGCAGGCATTACTATACTACTCACAGATCGAAATCTAAATACAACTTTCTTTGACCCTTCGGGAGGAGGAGACCCAATTTTATACCAACACCTATTCTGATTCTTTGGCCATCCCGAAGTATATATCTTAATCCTACCTGGATTCGGCATAATCTCACATGTTGTAACCTACTATGCTGGCAAGAAAGAACCATTCGGCTATATGGGAATAGTCTGAGCAATAATATCAATCGGATTCCTGGGTTTTATTGTATGAGCCCACCATATATTTACTGTAGGGATAGATGTGGACACTCGAGCCTACTTTACATCCGCAACAATAATCATCGCCATCCCAACAGGAGTAAAAGTGTTCAGCTGACTAGCCACCCTGCACGGAGGGATAATCAAATGAGACGCTGCCATATTATGAGCACTTGGTTTTATCTTCCTATTTACCATCGGAGGCCTTACAGGCATTGTACTAGCCAATTCATCCCTAGATATTGTATTACACGACACCTACTATGTAGTAGCACACTTCCACTATGTCCTCTCTATAGGGGCTGTATTCGCTATCATAGCAGGATTTACCCACTGATTTCCACTTTTCACCGGATATTCACTACACCAAACCTGAACAAAAATCCATTTCGGAGTAATATTTGCAGGAGTCAACATAACATTTTTCCCCCAACATTTCCTCGGGCTAGCTGGAATACCACGACGCTACTCTGACTACCCAGATGCATATACCCTATGAAACTCTATCTCATCAATCGGGTCTTTAATCTCCATAGTAGCAGTAATCATAATAATATTCATTATCTGAGAGGCATTCTCCTCAAAACGAAAAGTAATAACAGTCGAACTCACACCCACCAATGTAGAATGACTACACGGCTGTCCACCCCCATATCACACATACGAACAGCCAGCCCACGTACAAACTCAAGAAAGGAGGGAATCGAACCCCCTTAAATTAGTTTCAAGCCAACCACATAACCTCTATGTTTCCTTCTTAAGACGTTAGTAAAATACATTACTTAACCTTGTCAAGGTTAAATTATAGGTTTAAACCCTTTACGACTTAATGGCACATCCGCTTCAACTGGGATTCCAAGACGCAATATCACCCATTATAGAAGAACTCCTCCACTTTCATGACCACACCCTAATAATCGTATTTTTAATCAGCACTCTTGTACTTTATATCATTACCTTAATAATAACAACCAAACTAACATATACCAACACCATAAATGCCCAAGAAGTAGAAATAATCTGGACCATTCTACCTGCTATCGTCTTAATCACTATCGCATTACCATCTCTACGAGTCCTGTACCTAATAGATGAAGTCAGCAACCCACATCTAACCATCAAGGCCATAGGTCATCAATGATATTGAACATACGAATACAGTGACTATGAAAACCTTGAATTTGATTCCTACATAATCCAAACCCAAGACCTCCTAAACGGACACTTCCGACTGCTGGAAGTAGACCATCGCATGGTAATACCAATAGAATCCCCAATCCGAATATTGATTTCAGCTGAAGACGTACTACACTCATGAGCAATCCCATCCCTGGGCGTAAAAGCAGACGCAGTCCCAGGACGGCTAAACCAATCAACTTTCATTATTACTCGACCTGGGGTATTTTACGGACAATGTTCAGAAATCTGTGGGGCAAATCACAGCTTCATGCCAATTGTAGTTGAATCCGTACCACTAAAACACTTTGAAAACTGATCCTCACTAATACTATCATAATCCCACATCAAGAAGCTAAACAGGACAGCACTAGCCTTTTAAGCTAGAAAAAGAGAATTCCGCCTCTCCTTGATGATATGCCACAACTAAACCCCGACCCGTGATTATTAATCCTCTCATCTACATGACTAACATACATTACCATTCTTCAACCAAAAATCTCATCTTATCTAACCACAAACAGCCCCAACAAAAACCATGAAACCACAAACACAAACTCATGAACTTGACCATGAACCTAACATTCTTTGATCAATTCATAAGCCCACAAATCCTAGGAATCCCACTAATTACTCTAGCCCTACTTGCGCCATCACTTATCTTTCCAACCCAAAACAACCGCTGACTAACCAACCGCCTTTCAACCTTGCAATCATGAGCAGTTAACCTATTCACAAAACAACTAATAACACCAATTAACAAAACAGGACATAAATGATCTATTATCTTAACATCACTAATAGCCATGCTCCTAATAATTAACCTACTGGGATTATTACCATATACATTCACCCCTACCACTCAACTCTCTATAAACATAGGATTAGCAATCCCAATATGAATAGCCACAGTACTTACAGGACTCCGAAACCAATTAACAACATCACTAGGTCACCTACTACCAGTAGGAACTCCAACTCCTCTTATCCCAATCCTTATTATAATCGAAACAATCAGCCTCTTCATCCGACCCTTGGCCCTCGGAGTCCGACTTACGGCCAACCTAACAGCTGGTCACCTATTAATTCAACTTACCTCCACCGCAGCACTCACCTTAACACCAATAACAACACTATTTATCCTAACCACGATCATCCTTCTCCTACTGACAATTTTAGAACTAGCAGTAGCTATAATCCAAGCCTATGTATTCGTCCTACTATTGAGCCTCTACCTACAAGAAAACACCTAATGGCCCACCAAATACATGCCTACCACATAGTAGACCCAAGCCCATGACCACTAACGGGCGCAGCAGCAGCACTACTAATAACCTCCGGACTTGCAATATGATTTCATTACAACTCAATACTACTAATAGCCCTAGGCCTATCAATTATACTACTCACTATGCTCCAATGATGACGAGACATCGTACGAGAAGGAACCTTCCAAGGACATCACACCCCTCCAGTACAAAAAGGCCTACGATATGGCATAATCCTATTCATTACATCAGAAGTATTCTTCTTCATCGGATTCTTCTGAGCCTTTTACCACTCAAGCTTGGCCCCCACACCAGAACTAGGTGGATGCTGACCACCAACAGGAATCACCCCATTAAACCCATTTGAAGTCCCACTATTAAATACAGCAGTCCTATTAGCCTCGGGTGTAACAATTACCTGAGCCCACCACAGCCTCATAGGAGCCAACCGAAGCCAAACCATCCAAGCCCTCAGTCTCACAATCCTACTCGGCCTATATTTTACAGCTCTACAAGCCATAGAATACTACGAAGCCCCATTTACAATCGCTGACAGTGTATATGGATCTACATTCTTTGTTGCAACAGGCTTCCACGGACTACATGTTATCATTGGATCAACATTCCTAATTGTATGCTTATTACGACAAATTAAATACCACTTCACCACAACCCACCATTTTGGATTTGAAGCAGCTGCTTGATACTGACATTTCGTAGACGTTGTATGACTGTTCCTATATGTATCAATCTACTGATGAGGCTCATACTTTTCTAGTATAACAGTACAAGTGACTTCCAATCACTAAGTTCTAGCTCCAACCCTAGAGAAAAGTAATGAACATAATAATTTCAACCATAACTATCTCACTAGCCATATCATCAACCCTAATAGCACTAAACTACTGACTTACACCAACAAAATCAAACAACGAAAAACTATCCCCATACGAATGTGGGTTCGATCCACTAGAATCCGCTCGTCTACCATTCTCAATCCGATTTTTCCTCAGTAGCAATCTTATTCCTACTATTCGACCTAGAAATCGCACTACTACTCCCACTACCATGAGCCATCCAACTACCACACCCCACCCACTCCTTAACCTGCGCCTCCATCATCTTATTCTTGCTCACATTAGGCTTTACTTACGAATGAACCCAAGGGGGCCTAGAATGGGCAGAATAGATAGCTAGTCTAACATAAGACAACTAATTTCGACTTAGTCAATCGTGATTAAACCCCACGGCTATCAAATGACACCTGCACACTTTAGCTGTTACTCTGCCTTTATTATTAGCATCATGGGCCTCTCACTACATCGAACCCACCTAATTTCAACTTTACTCTGCCTCGAAGGAATAATGCTATCCCTACTCATAGCCCTATCAATATGACCCATTCAACTTCAAACCCCTTCACTCATACTTACCCCAATATTAATATTAGCCTTCTCTGCCTGCGAGGCAGGCATAGGCCTATCATTATTGGTAGCATCCTCACGAACCTATGAATCAGACCACCTACGAAATTTAAACCTACTACAATGTTAAAAATTATTATCCCAACAATTCTACTACTACCAACAACTATACTTTGCAAACCAAAACAACTATGATCAACCACACTAACCCATAGCTTCGGGATCGCCATACTAAGCCTACAATGATTTAAACCAACTACAGAACCAATAGCCTTCTCCAACCACTACCTAGGAGTAGACCAAATCTCAGCCCCACTACTAGTCCTATCATGCTGACTCACCCCATTAATAATCTTAGCTAGCCAAAATCACCTAGCCACAGAACCCTCTTCACGAAAACGAACCTTTATAATCACCATCATCCTTCTACAACTCTCACTAATCCTAGCCTTCTCGTCCTTAGAACTAATTATATTTTTCATCGCATTTGAAACCACATTAATTCCAACACTAGTAATCATCACACGCTGAGGTAACCAAATAGAACGACTAAACGCCGGAACCTACTTTCTATTCTACACCCTTACTGGCTCCCTACCCCTGCTGGTAGCCCTATCTCACATACAAATCCAAAACGGCACTCTATCTACCCACATAATACAGCTCAACCAACACACCATAATAAACTCATGAGCCCACTCAATATGGTGACTCGCACTGCTAATTGCCTTCATAATCAAAATACCACTATACGGACTACACCTATGACTACCAAAAGCACACGTAGAAGCACCCATTGCGGGGTCAATAATCCTAGCAGCAGTACTACTAAAACTCGGCGGATATGGCATTATCCGCATTACAATAACACTAGACCCACTATCAAAAATACTATCCTACCCCTTCATAGTAATAGCCCTATGAGGGGTAATTATAACCAGCTCAATTTGCCTACGCCAAACAGATCTAAAATCACTAATCGCCTACTCATCCGTAAGCCACATAGGCCTAGTCATTGCTGCAACCCTAGCACAAACCCAATGATCACACACCGGCTCCATCACACTAATAATTGCTCATGGACTGACATCATCCATACTTTTTTGTCTAGCCAATACCAACTATGAACGAACCCACAGCCGAACACTACTTCTCACCCGAAATATACAACTACTACTACCACTAATAGGACTATGATGACTACTAGCCAGCCTAACCAACATAGCCCTCCCACCAACAATCAACCTCATAGGAGAACTAACAATTATTGTCTCACTATTCAACTGATCAAACGTCACAATTCTGATAACAGGACTAGGGACGCTAATTACCGCCACCTACACCTTATACATACTAACCACAACACAATGAGGGGAAACCCCATCACACATAAAATCAATCCCTCCAACCCACACACGAGAACACCTACTTATAGCACTTCACACCCTCCCAATAATTCTACTAATAACAAAACCAGAACTAATCTGAGGTATATTCTACTGTTAATATAGTTTCAAAGAAAACATTAGACTGTGGCTCTAAAAATAGGGGTTAAAATCCCCTTATAAACCGAGAGAGGTTCAACACAATAAGAACTGCTAATTCCTATACCTGAGACTAACCCCTCAGCTCACTCGACTTCAACTTTTATAGGATAGAAGCTAATCCACTGGTCTTAGGAACCACCCACCCTTGGTGCAACTCCAAGTAAAAGTAGTGACTCTGATAATAAACTCTACACTCCTTCTAGCCCTCCTCACACTAACATTACCCCTAACACCAATATACCCTATCACAAAAGCAAAAACAGCTGTAAAAACAGCATTCTTCATCACCTTAATCCCACTAATCACATCCATCTGCCTAGGTATCGAATCAATCACTACCAGCTTCAACTTATCCAACACATCCACATTTAACATCAACATAAGCTTCAAACTTGACCAGTACTCAATAATATTTATACCAATCGCTCTATATGTCACATGATCAATCTTAGAATTCACCCATTGATACATAGCCACAGACCCACGCATCATAAAATTCTTCAAATACCTATTAATTTTCCTAGTAGCTATAATAATCCTAGTAACAGCCAACAACATATTCCAATTTCTCATTGGCTGAGAAGGAGTTGGAATAATATCCTTCCTACTTATCGGATGATGACATGGGCGAACAGAAACAAACTCATCAGCCCTACAGGCTATTATTTACAACCGCATAGGCGACATCGGACTAATTCTTAGCATATCATGACTAGCAACAAACACAAATACATGAGAACTTCAACAAATATTCTCCACCATCACCCATCCCCCACTACTTCTAATTCTTGGTCTCATCCTGGCCGCAACTGGAAAATCCGCCCAATTCAGCCTTCACCCATGACTGCCAGCAGCCATAGAGGGTCCAACCCCAGTCTCAGCACTACTTCACTCCAGCACTATAGTGGTAGCAGGCATCTTCCTACTTATCCGTATGCACCCAATCCTAACTACAAACAAATCAGCCCTATCAATCTGTCTATGTCTAGGGGCTATCACCACCCTAACAGCAGCATTCTGCGCCATCACCCAAAACGACATCAAAAAAATTATCGCCTTCTCAACATCAAGCCAACTAGGCCTCATAATAGTAACCATTGGCCTAAACCAACCACAACTAGCTTTCCTACACATCTCCATGCACGCCTTCTTCAAAGCAATATTATTCCTATGCTCCGGCTCTATTATACACAACCTTAACAATGAACAAGACATTCGAAAGATAGGAGGACTACACAAATCCATACCAATCACAGCCTCATGCCTAACCATCGGCAACATAGCACTAGCAGGTATACCATTTATAACTGGATTCTACTCCAAAGACGTCATTATCGAAACCATAAATACATCAAATCTAAACGCCTGGGCCCTACTCACAACACTAATAGCAACCTCACTTACAGCAGTCTACAGCCTGCGAATTGCAACATTCGTACAAGCAGGGCTCCCCCGATACCACCTAGCAACACTACCAAACGAAGACAACCCAAAAATAATCAACCCCATTACCCGCCTAGCCATAGGCAGCATTGTCGCAGGACTAATCATCTCACTAAACATTACACCACTAAAAACCCAACCAATAACAATACCAACCCACATAAAACTCGCAGCCCTAACAGTAACAATCCTGGGCCTACTATTAGGCCTAGAACTAGCCTCAATAGCTAACAAAATAGCCATAAAACCCTCCCACATCCACAACTTCTCCAGCCTGTTAATTCACTTCAACACCCTTAACCACCGCTCACTCCCAATAGCTAACCTAAAATTCAACCAAAACATCGCAACCCACCTAACCGACCTATCCTGATACGAAAACATTGGTCCAAAAGGCCTAGCCAAACTACAAATAACCCCAATTAAACTCACCTCCTCACAAAAAGGCCTTATTAAAGCCTACATAGCCTCATTTGTCCTATCACTCGCACTACTAATTGCCATTACAATCTAAGCGCACGAAGCACCACACGAGACAACCCATAAGCTAACTCCAACACAATAAACAACGTCAACAGCAACCCCCAACCAGCAATTAAAAGTACACCATCACCAAAATCATAAAGCCATGAAATACCACCAGAATCTAAACGAACAACAGATAACCCACCACAATCAGCAGTGTCATCCCCAAAACCTTCCATACTCCACCACCAAGAATAGTCCACCATAAGCCATACCACACAGGCTAAATAACATACCCCACAAATAACCGCACTCAAACTTCCCCAACCCTCAGGATACGGCTCCGCTGCCAACGCAGACGAATACGCAAAAATAACTAACATCCCACCTAAATAAACCAAAAACAAAATCAAAGAAATAAATGACCCACCCATCCCAGCCAACACCCCACACCCAAAAATCGCCCCAAAAACTAAGCTAATCACCCCATAATAAGGAGAAGAACTGCAGGAAACACCGATTATCCAAAAAACAAAACAAAACCCAAATAAAAACATGAAATACATCATAATTCTTGCCCGGATTTTAACCGAGACTTACGGCCTGAAAAACCGTCGTTGTATTCAACTACAAAAACACCAATGGCTACAAATTTACGAAAAACCCACCCAATAATTAAAATCATCAACAACTCATTTATTGACCTACCAAGCCCATCCAACATTTCTGCTTGATGAAACTTCGGATCACTACTAGGTACCTGCTTAATTCTACAAATCATCACAGGAATCTTCCTAGCAATGCATTATTCACCAAACATTTCACTAGCATTCTCATCAGTAGCTCACATCACCCGAGATGTGCAATACGGATGACTCATCCGAAACATACATGCCAACGGAGCCTCCCTCTTCTTCATATGCATCTACCTCCACATCGGCCGAGGAATTTACTACGGCTCCTACTTACACAAGGAAACCTGAAACACTGGAATTATCCTACTACTCCTAGTCATAGCCACCGCATTTATAGGCTATGTCCTACCATGGGGTCAAATATCATTTTGAGGCGCTACCGTCATCACCAACCTACTTTCAGCCATCCCATATATAGGCAGCACCCTCGTGCAATGAATCTGAGGGGGCTTCTCAGTAAACAATGCTACCCTAACTCGCTTCTTCACTTTCCACTTCCTCCTGCCCTTCACTATTATCGGATTAACAATCGTACACCTATTATTCCTCCACGAAACCGGATCTAATAACCCAACGGGATTAAACTCAAACACCGACAAAATCCCCTTCCACCCATACTTCTCATACAAAGACCTACTAGGACTAATCCTTATACTAACCCTACTACTAACCCTGACACTATTTTTCCCCAACCTCCTGGGAGACCCAGACAACTTCACACCAGCCAACCCCCTAGCAACCCCTCCCCACATCAAACCTGAATGATACTTCTTATTCGCCTATGCAATCCTCCGATCCATCCCAAACAAACTGGGAGGAGTACTTGCCCTTTTACTATCCATCCTAGTACTATTCCTAATACCAACTCTACACACATCAAAACAACGCTCAACCATGTTCCGACCCCTGAACCAAATCCTACTTTGATGCCTAGTAGCAGACCTCCTAATACTCACATGAATCGGAGGCCAACCAGTCGAAGACCCATTCATCACCATTGGCCAGACAGCCTCCATCCTATACTTCATAATCCTCCTAGCCCTTATACCCATGGCAGGAATAATCGAAAACAAAATACTAAACCTAAAATATTCTAGTAGCTTAATAACAAAGCATTGGTTTTGTAAACCAAAGACTGAAAGCCACAACTTTCCTAGAATGGTCAAAAGAGAAAGACTCAAACCTTCATCCCCGGCCCCCAAAGCCGGAATCTTCATTAAACCACCTTTTGATAATATATCTCTACCTCGCCCAGTAGAATAAATTCCAATATATATATCTATGTATACTTTACATTCATTTATTTACCGCTAGCATATCACCAGTAATATTACTGCTTAATTTTACTAAATACATTAACAGTATATTTAGGCATTATATATTTTAGGTACAAATATAATGTTTAGGTAATTTTGAATTAATGATTATAAGACATAAGATTTAGACGGTCATTTTATGATATAAACATGGTTACAGCATTAATCTAACTCTTGACTTGACTGGTTGTGAGAGATAAGCAACCCTTGTAAGTAAGATTTTAAGTTACTAGTGTCAGGCTCATCTAATGATGACGTACATAACTGATCTATTCTGGCCTCTGGTTACACCTTCAAGCACATAACTAGATTGGCGGCGTCCATTCGTTTATCTTTAAAAGGCCTTTGGTTGCTTCTTGGTCAGTGTGTTCTATACATTTAGTCTTATAACCTGGCATAATCTGATTTAGTGCATACATTAGGTTTTTAATCTCTTTTACTTTCAAACCGCATTGACTGATATCTTCCGAATAATATTAGACTGGACTTACGTTCAAATTGATTGGTCTTACAAAGTCTTTATATGGTATTATTAATTTAATGCTTGTAGGACATATACACCTTTACAAAACCCATTACAAATTCATCAACGACATAAACTTATATACATTTTTTTTACCTAAACCCCCCCTCCCCCCGTAAAACTAACACTGGCTTGAATAACTGCTTATTTCTCGTCAAACCCCTAAATCCGAGAACAGCTAGACCAACACAACATTAGCCATGGATACATGTGAAAATAAAGGTATCCACTAACATCAACTACCATACAATATATTAATAACTACTTTCCCACTCCCATACCTAAAATGATTTAATGATTTAATGTTATATTATAGTATACTACACTACACTACACTATATTATATTATA